ATAAGACGTTGAATTTGAAGAACAAATCACAAAGATATTGGTAGTCTATATTTTATTTTTGGTGCTTGAGCTGGTCTTATTGGCACTCTTTTAAGAGTGTTAATCCGACAAGAACTTCGTAATCCAGGTGCAGGTTTAATTAGAGAAAAAAGATATAATGTTACTATTACATCACATGGTTTAATTATAATTTTTTTTTTTGTAATACCAGTGTTGATAGGGGGTTTCGGAAATTGATTACTGCCGTTAATACTTGGTTGTGCTGATATAGCTTTTCCTCGTTTAAATAATTTTTCTTTTTGATTACTTCCCCCCAGTTTTAGTTTATTAGTTCTTAGAAGACTCGCAGAAAGAGGAGTTGGAGGAGGGTGAACACTTTATCCCCCCATAAGTGATTTAATAGGTCAACCAGGAATAAGAGTTGATTTGGCTATTTTCAGATTACATATTGCGGGAGCTTCCTCCATCGGAGGTTCTATTAACTTTTTATGTACTATTATTAATTTACGAACTCCTGGAATAACATGACAAGAATTACCTCTTTTTATTTGAAGAGTGTTTTTTACAGCTATTTTATTAGTTCTTTCTTTACCAGTTTTTGCAGGTGGGATTACAATACTTCTAACAGATCGTAATTTCAATACTAGATTTTTTACTCCAGGAGGAGGAGGAGATCCAGTTTTATTTGTACATTTATTTTGATTTTTTGGACACCCAGAAGTATATATTTTAATTCTGCCAGGTTTTGGTCTCGTTTCTCAAATAATTTTTTCAATTTGTGAAAAAGAACCTTTTGGATACAGAGGTATGGTATATGCTATCGCAAGCATTGGTTTATTGGGATTTCTTGTCTGAGCTCATCATATATTTACTATGGGAATAGATGTGGATACTCGGACATATTTTACAAGGGTTACCATGCTAATTGCTATTCCAACGGGTGTGAAAATTTTTAGTTGGTTAACAACTTTACATGGCCTTGGAGATAACTTAAATTTTGATATTTCCATATCATGGATTTTTGGTTTTATTTTTTTGTTTACTGCGGGAGGTTTAACAGGAATTGTTTTAGCTAATGCTAGTATTGATCTAGTGCTTCACGACACATATTATGTAGTAGCCCATTTTCACTATGTGTTAAGAATGGGAGCTGTATTTACAATTTTTGGAGGGATAGTTCATTATTTTCCCTTATTTAGAGGATGTGCATTAAATCAAAGTTGGGGATTAACTCATTTTTTATTAACTTTTTTAGCTGTTAATTATACTTTTTTTCCACAACATTTTTTAGGTTTATCTGGGATGCCTCGACGATATTATGACTATGTTGATTATTTTTGATTTTGACATGATATTAGAAGAATTGGTTCTTTTATTTCATTTTTTACTCTTCCCGTCTTTCTTCTTATAATTTTCTTGGCAGTCGTTGAAAAAAAGAAGTCTATTATTCTTGGAGACCTAGGTAATTTTGAGGGTAATCTTCTATCTCCTCCTACCTTACATACACATGAGCTGTCTCAATTTATTCTTACAAGTCATTAAATAGATTTATTTAAGTTCAATAAAACTACAATTATAAGTGTTATCATCAAAAAAAAAATCATAATTAAGCATATATTATATAAAAAGATCTTGAAATCACAAATGGGAAAATCTAAATTTAAATAGATACAACTACTGCATTATTAACTATAATTAAAGCTGATTATATTTCATATATATGATCAGATAAGTAGACATTATGTGGAAAAATTTATTATGAGTTGTCTTTTTCTAATTGTGAAAAATTTTTTTTAAATTTCTATTCTACACATACATGAGCCACTTTATTCTCCTTTACTTGTATTAAATTGATTGTTGAATTATACCAGCTAAAAAAATTTCATTCGTAGTAAAATATCGCATTATTAGAGTAATTAAACAAAGCCCTAAAGCAGCTTCTAAAACTGCCAATCTCAACAAGGTTATGGAAAATAAACTAAAAGCAACGTAAGAAAAAATTTTAATCTGAATCATTATAAGTCTTATAACCAAAATTAAACCTTCTAAATTTAAAAGAAGAAGTAAAGTAAATTTTCGAATTTTAATAAAACCTCCAATTATGATTATTGTAAACCAAAAAAAAAAAATCATAATTAAAATTACAATATGAAAATAAAGACATATACAATATTTATATCTCTCATAGGGAATTTATATATTTTTAATATAAACAGAGAAGTAACATATTATTTTAATAAAAAAAATCATGAATTTCTAAGATAAACTGGTTAAAAATTGATTAGTTGTTGATTTAAGAATACTTAGAAGTAAAATTAAAATTACTAAAATCCTGAAAAAAAGAATAATAAGAAGATGAAGACCTATTTCCCCCAATATTCTAAATCTAATAAAAGTTTCTCTAGCATAAAATCTTTGTCTTTCCCATAAACATATAAAAATAGTTTTTTTTCTAATGATAAGAAAAAAAATAAAAAAAACTATTTTTTTTTCTAATCTTTGAAAAGAAGGTCTAGCAGCATAATTTGAAAAAAATACAACATAAGTAAATACAATTATCATTCCTCCAACATATACCAAATTTCAAATAAAAAATAAAAAAAAAGTCTGTCTTCTTAAAAAGAAAAGACTTACAAATATTCTTAAAAGAATAATGCTAAATAAGACTACAGATGGAGAAGATCTCAAAGAAATAATTATTATTAAAGGAAGAAAAAAAAAAATCATAGATTAAAAAAAATAAACCCGATGCCACCTAGTTTCAGCAGAACTCCCGCTAAAATTATAGAGCCTATTACTGGGGCTTCTACATGGGTTTTTGGTAATCAAATATGTACTATAAACATGGGAAATTTAACTAAAAAGCAGCCTTAATATAAAAAAAACTTTTTTTGAAAATATTTTATACATATAAAGATATATTTATGATTTTTTTTATATGGAATTATTATCATAAATTTTTCTGCTGTTTAAATATAAAACATAATAGAGTTAATGAGAATAATTAAATAATTAATAGAAAAAATTATTAAAACCTTATTTTATAGTAAAAATAGTTTATGTTTCCACATTATTATGAAATAATGATAAGAAGTTAACAATTAATATTATATTATCTTAAGATAAGTGTGGATAAGAAGTCACTTCCTAAAAAATATTGTAACTACAATTAAAGTTTAGTTACTTAAAAAAAAAGAGTTATATTGAAGAAAAAAAAAAGAGGAAGAAGATGAAGACTTCCTAAAAACAAAGAAAAAAATCTTCTCACATTAATAATACTATCTTGTCTCATTAAAAAATAATTTTTTTTTTTTTGGAGTACGTTTCTCATAATTCTAAAAGTATACAGGGCTCCTACAAAAAAATTACAAAAAAAAAAAAAAATCAAAGCTGGATTTCTCAATAACAATGTTAAAATAAAGACTTCTCCTAAAAAATTAATAAAGGGAGGAAAACCCATATTAATTAGTAATCCCAGGATTCAAAATAAAGCAATTAATCTATTTATTCCTACTTGCCCTATCGAAAAAAAATTTCGTCTCCTTGACTGAGAGTATGGCATTCTGATTAAAAAAAAAAGCAATGAAGATACTAGGCCATGTCCAATTATAATGAGTATTCCACCTATAATGGAAAATTGACTACCATATATTAGACTTATAATGACTATAGTTATATGGTTAACACTGGAAAATGCAATTAAGACTTTTCTATCATTCTGATAAAAACAAATTCATCCCACTAAACATCTTCCCCATAGAAAAAAAATAATAAAAATAAAAAATAAAAAATCTCCATTAATGATAAAAATTTTTTTAAAAATAATGAATCCGATGCCACCTAGTTTCAGCAGAACTCCCGCTAAAATTATAGAGCCTATTACTGGGGCTTCTACATGGGCTTTTGGTAATCAAATATGTACTATAAACATAGGAAATTTAACTAAAAAAGCAGCCCTTGATCTTAAAAAAATAAAATATTCTATTCATCTTGTTCCAAATTTGGAAATATTTATTATATTTTGATAAAAAAAAAATGAATGTGTCTCATTTACTTGAATTAAAATAAATATATTAAAAAATAATAAAAGAGCAGAGGCAACAGTAAATAATAATAAATAAAATCTGGCTTCTAGTCGGTATTTAGAGCTTCTACCCAATAAAATAATAAAAGAAATTGGGAGAACTCCTAACTCAAACCAGAAATAAAAAGAAAAATATTCTTTTCTTGAAAAAACTAAAAAAATAGTTAGCATGAGAAGTCTTATAAGAGTGAGTAGTCTTTCTTTTTTCTTGAATAAAAATAAATGACAAGAAATTGAACACAAAATAAATAATCACAATGTGAGAAAGGTTAATCTAAGTTCACCTATATATAAAATTCTTCTTTCCCTAGATATTTCTAAACCTTGTCAAACCATGGCCATGAAAAGAAAAAAAAAAGAAAAGGCTAAAAAATCTTTTGATTTTCCCTTAAATAAAAAAAAATGCATAATAATTCTACCACATCATAGCCACAAAATCATAATTATACTCTATAAAATAATTGTATTGCAATATCTAAGTTATAAATTACGCCCAAATTCTTCATTCAGTAAGGTAATTAAAATTCCAATTAAAACTAAGATAAAAGTAGCGATTGATATAGTTGTTATTAAAATTAATAGTCATAGTAAAAAAGAATAAGAAATTTTAGAAAGAAATAATTTAAAAACTAGTCATAGTCACTCCGGAAGATAATCGATTAATCAGTCTAAATTATACCTAAAATTTAAAAAATAAATAATACTCTCAAGCCCTTTTCCCATAGTAGAAACAACTCATGTTACTCCATTGCTATTAAATAATGATAAAAAGAAATCAAAGAGTGGGCTAATATTGTCGATAATTAGACAGTTAATTCAATCCATTATTATTATAATCATTAGGTAAGCATCTTCTTCAATTAAAAATAATTATTTTTTCGAATATAATTCTTCTTGGACTTACAACATCCATGTTTTTAAAATAAATAAACTAGAAAAAATTTTTTTAAACTCAATTATTGTCGTCGATTGCGCTGGTATCATTCTAAATATAATAAACTGAGTAAGAATAAAATAATAAGTAAAACTACTAATAGTAATGTTAAAGTTAGTAAATAATTTAATAGTCAAATTAAAAAAGTTCAAGGATTACTACAGGCTCATGCTCAAAGACCCCATATTCACTTGGGGAGAAATTGTTTTAGCCATCATCAGATAATATCAAAATCACAAAAATAAATAATACTCTCAAGCCCTTTTCCCATAGTAGAAACAACTCATGTTACTCCATTGCTATTAAATAATGATAAAAAGAAATCAAAGAGTGGGCTAATATTGTCGATAATTAGACAGTTAATTCAATCCATTATTATTATAATCATTAGGTAAGCATCGTTTTCAATTAAAAATAATTATTTTTTCTAATATAATTCTTCTTGGACTTATAATATCCATGTTTTTTTTAAATAAAAAAACTAAAAAATTGTAATATTTTATTAAAGTTCAAAGTCTACTACAATTGGTATAAATCTATGATTAACTCCACAAAGTTCTGAACATTGTCCATATGCTCTTCCACATATTGGAGGAAATATAATTTCAATTTGATTTAGCCGGCCAGGAATAGCATCAACTTTAATAAAAAAACTCGGTAAAGTTCATCTATGTATAACATCTGCTGCTGAAATGATAAGTCGAGTAGATGAAAGAGACTGACAAATTAATTCTATGGTAGAACTTAAGTTATTGACTCCATCAAATCTTTCTTTGGTGAGACCTGTATTCATATACCTCTCTATAAGAGATGTTCTAGAAGATGGATTCAAAGAAAATCCAAATATTGAAAACTCTTTTGATGGAGAAGCATTTTCTTTTTCATAGGTTCAATATCATTGATATCCCATAATTTTAATAATGGATTTTCTTACATTAAAAGTTTCATCTAGCTGGTATAATATGAAAATAGAAGGTGTTCCAATTATAATGAGAATTCCCATGGGTAAGATAATTCATAGAAATTCTATAAAAATATTTTGATTCAGCACTTTATTAGTTTCCTTAATTTTTCAAATACTCACTGTTAAAAGAAACACCACCACCATAATGCCTAGTAGAATACCCATGAGAAGCTCATTGTGAAATAATATTAGATAGGAAGCTAAAAGATTTTTAGGTTCCAAAAGCCCGATACTAAAAAAATTTGAAACTATAAATAATGATTTCCTTCTTTCCTGCCAAGAAACTTCTGTTCTCATGATAATATATATAACAACATGGAAAATAATAGTAAGTGAGAAAAACAAGTAAGTAATAATAATATTTCTTTTATTAATCATTAAGAAATCATTTAATTTAAATCTTCCTTTCATCTCAATCCTCCAAGTCAGACTTCTACTAATAGGAGAAGAATTAGTAAAAATATTAATATTCTAACTACTATTACTCTCCATCTCCTGGCAAAATTAAAAAATAAAATATTTTTTAAGAAAAAAGGAAGAATTAAAGCAATTTCAAGATCAATTAAAAGATAGAGAATTGCAATGTTAAAAAATCGAATACAAAATCTTCTTTTCATTTTTCTAAAAGGATCAAACCCACATTCATAAGCCTCAATTCTTTCTTTTATCTCTCGAAGAAAAAAACTTAATAGACCAATTAATAGAATTACAAGACTAATAAAAAAGGGAATAATAATATAAAGAACGAGCTCTCTAGCCATTATTTGTGGCAGAATTAATTTTAACCAATCAAGAAAAATCATTTTGAATTTATGAATTAACAAAGCTGATTTCAAGAGAAATGTAACATTATCTTTTCCTTGTAAGGGAAATATTTTTTTTTATTAAAATAATCTCTTGAATTTTCTTTAAAGGATTTTTTTTCCATCTATAAGGCTACAACTTATTACTTTTGGCTTAGCTATTTAAAGACAAAATTTCAGTTAATAATATAAGCTATTAAATTTGGGATTTAACAATCAACAAAAATTGAATTTTGAATCTGATTAGAGATAAATAGATCCAGCTATAAGTATAATAATAATTAAAACAAAAAAATTTAATAATGAGCTAGAGGAGGAATTTTTTCTAGCAGATTGTAAAAAACTTCTCTTTAAAGACGAAAGTTTGAAAAAAAAATTAAGAGCTGCATTTTCAATAAAAAAACTTGAAATAGAGGCTGGTGATTTCCTAATAAAGAAAAACATTAAACGATTTCAATTTCTAATAAAAAAAAAATTAAATAATATATATCCTTTTTTCATAAAAGTAGTTACAATTATTAATAAGATTCCAATTATTAGAACAGCATAGGTAAAAAATTTTTGAGAGGAAAAAACCCCAATTTCTTGAAAATTGCTAATAATATCCCTAATAGATCAAGCTGCCAAAAAAACTAAAAAAAGTAACCAGGTTAAAGGAATTAAAAATAATTTTTGAAAATCTCTTTGTCTTGATAATCTTTGGTTTCAAATAAATTTCGTCCCAAATAAAAATATTAATATTCGAAGACTATAGCCAATCGTCAATGTAAGAGAGATAATATAAAAAATAACCGCCCTCCTATTAAACGTTCCAAAAAGAAATAAAAGAATAATTTTATGTTTTCTAAAAAAAGCTCCTAAAAATGGTAATCCTATTAAAGCTATACTGCTAAAAAAAAAAACTCTTTTTAAATATCAAGACCATATTCTTGTTATACTACTTTTTCGTAAGTCCTGTCTTCTTTTATTCTGATGAATTAAAACACCTCTTGCTAAAAAAAGAAGAGCCTTAAAAAATCCATGACTAATCAGATGAAAAAACCCCAATTCTCTTTGTCCCAAACAAATAATAAAAATTATAAATCTTAATTGACTAGCCGTAGATAAAGCAATAATTTTTTTACAATCATGATGAGTAAAAGCTGCTAAAGAAACAAGAAAATTAGTAAAACATCTTACTCAACTAATAAATATAATTGTTGAAAAACTCAAATTAATTACATGAAAAAATATAAAAAAAAAATAAACTCCAGCAACGACCATAGTTCTTCTATGTAGGAGAGCCCTTACTGGAGTAGGGCCCTCCATTGCTGAAGTTAATCAAGGATTAAAAAAAAATTGAGAAGATTTAACAAAAATACATAAGCAGCAACAAAGAAAGAAAAAAAATTTTTTTTTTTCTTCTTCAGGTCTAAAAATACCTTCTAAAATAGAGGTAGTCTTAATTAATATATTTTGTCTTATAAGTTCTTGTAAAATAAGAATGAAAAAAAAGAAATCCCCCAATCGATTATAGAAAATAGCTTTTTTTCTACTAAAAATTGCATGATCGCGAGAAGAAAAGGTTCCAATAAGAAGAAATGATATAATACCCACCCCCTCTCAACCTAAAAATGTGAAAAACAGATTTCTTCTTCTTACCAGAATAATTATAAAGGTAAAAAAAATAAAGAGAAATCTTGTAAAACTTAAGTGTTCTTCTTGACGTATATAGTAGAGAGAAAATATGATAATGCTTATTGTGATGGAAAGAGCAAAAAAAAAAAAAATTTTTTGGTTTCATCATAGAATAAACCCCACATTAAAAAAAATACCTTCTAGTATATTAAAAGTGACTCCATTATAAAATAATAAAGAAGAAAAAGCAATTAATATAAAAAAAAAATATAAAAAAGACAGCATATAATAATAAAAAGATAAGGAAATTTTAGAAAAAAAAATCATTAATATGATTAGACAATTTGAAACTCATCCTTTCCATATAGTAGAAGAAAGCCCATGACCAATTTATCTTGGAGTGGCTAGATTTTTTCTCCTTATTTCTCTTGTAGATTTTTTTTGATTTCATTCGATAAATTTTATTATAAATTTTTTAATTTGAGGTTGAATTTTAAAAATTTGAAGACGAGATGTAGTTCGAGAAAGGGTATATGGAGGATTTCATTCAACAGAAGTTGAAAAAGGATTGAAATGGGGAATAGGTTGATTTATTACATCGGAAATTTTTTTTTTTTTAGCTTTTTTTTGAGGATTTTTCCATTTTTCTTTAGTTCCTAATATGGAGAGAGGAGATAGATGGCCTCCTCTTCATATTATTCCAATAATGCCTTTTTCCATTCCCCTACTAAACACACTGCTTCTGTTGAGATCTGGTATTAGATTAACTTGAAGACACCATAGGCTTCTCTGTGGAGATTATAATGCTAGCATTTTTGGTATTTTATTAACCATTTTTTTGGGAGTTTATTTTACTGTCTTACAAGTATTTGAATATATGGAAAGAACTTTTTGTTTTTATGACTCTCTCTATGGAAGAATTTTTTTTCTTGCTACTGGCTTTCATGGGGCTCACGTCATCATTGGAACCACTATACTAATTATTGTTAGCTTACGAATTTTCTGAGGAAATTTTAGAAATACTCACCATATTGGGATGGAAATTTCTAGATGGTATTGACATTTCGTTGATGTTGTATGGCTTTTTCTGTTTTGTTGTATTTATTGATGGGGGAGATAACAAACACTAATATTTAAAATATGAATTTATCTTATAATAAAAAGTAAAAAATTTTTAATTTTTTTAAATTGTTCAAACAATAGTTCATTTTCTAAGTTTCGAATTAAAGAATAAGAAAAAATGCAACAAAATATAGTACTAAAAAACATTGTCCTAAAAAAATAAAGGGGGCTTCTACAACTTGTCCTCCCAATCAAGTTAAAATTAAAAAAATACCAATGAAAATAAAAAATCAATATTGTTTACCAACATGAAAAGCTAAGGTTCCTCGGGCATTTCTTAAAAGAGGGGGCAAAAATAAAATAAGAATGGATAATCCTAAAAAAATAACTCCCAATAATTTATTAGGGATTCTACGCAAAATTGCGTAAGCAAAAAGAAAATATCACTCTGGTACAATATGTGTTGGAGTTCTTATCGGATTAGCTAAAATGAAATTTTCTGGATCTCCTAATAAAAATGGAAAAAGAAAAATAAAAATTTCACCTAATGAGAAGAAGAGGAAGAAAAATCAAAAATCTTTAGAAGAAAAAAATCAGTGAAAAGCAATTAAATTAATTTTTCTCCTAAAATTTAGGGGATTTCTTCTTCCTCTAGCATGTAAGAAAAACAAATGAAGAATAATTAATCCTATTAAAATAAAAGGAAAACAAAAATGCAACATAAAAAATCGTGAAAGAGTGGGAGCTCCCACTGCAAAACCTCCTCATACAAAATTTACTAAGTTTCTCCCAATAATTGGAAGAGCGGAGAGTAAGTTAGTAATAACTGTAGCTCCTCAAAATCTTATTTGCCCCCATGGGAGAACATATCCAACAAAGGCTGTAATAACTCTTAAAAAAAAAATAACAACACCTAAATTTCAAGTCTCTCTAAGAAAAAAAGATCCATGATATAAGCCACGACCAATATGAATGAAAAGTCCCAGAAAAAAAAAAGAAGCTGTGTTTAAATGTAAAATACGAATCAATCATCCTCAATTTACATCTCGCATAATATGATCAATGGAATTAAAAGCTCTGGAAAGCTCAGATGAATAATGTCTTGCTAATAGAAGACCTCTTACAATTTGAAAAATTAATAATACTCCAAGTATTCTTCCTCAATTTCAAAAATAATTAATATTAATTGGAGAGGGAAGATAAACTAGACTTCCTCTAACAATTTTTAATAGGGGGTGGTGTTTCCTAATTGGTTTTCTTCTCATTATAATCATAAATCTATTTTTCTCTTCCAAACTTCTTAAAAACAAGAAAGACTTTTTAGCTTCTTTAACTTTGAAAATTAAAAGTTTACTTTGATAACCTACTTTCTTTTTAGAAATATTATAGTCTAAATATAATTTTTTAGTCCGAAGCTAAATATTTTTTTTTAAATTAATTATTTCCTTTCTTACAGAGATATTATAAATATTGATCTTCTTCTACTTAACAGGTAGATATTTTTTTTAAAATATCCGTAATTTTATGATTTTGAGATTAACAATTGGAGTAACCTTATCTATATTTTGTCTGGGTATTAGAATTTTTTTCTTAAGAGAAGAAAGACTCTTCCTAATGTGAATATCTTTGGAATTAATCACTTGAAGTCTTCTTCCTTTAATATTATTAAAAAAAAAAATTTTAATAGTTGAGGGAATAATGAAATATTTTATTTTACAAAGTTTATCCTCTCTTATTTGAGTAATTAGATCTCTTATTTGACAAGAAATGTCTTATTTAAATTGACAAGGTGCAGAATTTTTCTTAACGACATTAATATTTAGTTCCCTAATATTAAAATTAGGAATTTTTCCTTTACATGGATGAGTAATAGACTTACTTTGTGTGAGAGATATTGCTATCATCTTTTTCCTTCTAGTCTTGCAAAAGATTCCACCATTAATTGTTATAATAAAAATATTATTCTTAAGACAAATATCATTTTTTCTAAAAATATTTCTTATTTTTCCAATTTTTTTTTTTTGTTATTTTTCTTTACCTAATTTTAGAAAAATTTATTTTCTTCTTTTTTTTTCTAGATTATATCACATAAGAATTATATTCTTAATGATATCTTGAGAAGGAAGAAGAAATATCACTATTTTATATTTTTTTTCTTATAGTGTTTATTTTGGAATTTGTAGCTGGTCTTGCTATATCACTCATTATGAAAATAAATCTCAAAACACAAGAATATCATTATTTTTAATTTTTTGAGGGATAAGAGGAATGCCTCCGTTTTTAATATTTTTAGTTAAGGTTCTCTTTGTGAATACATTAAATTGGGCGTGAAGAGATCTTATCTTAATATTTTTTGCTGTAATTATAACCTTGTACATTTTTAGCTTTTTAAGATTTTTTTTAGAAAATTTAAGGAAAACTAGCTCGTCATCTTATACTATCAGGAATATATATTTTCCTAGACTTTCTTTAAATATTTTAAGTTATATAGGCATTTTTTTCATACCAGCATTTTTAATTTGTCTTTAAAAGAAATTATATTATTACTATTGTATATTGAAATATTAAAAATAAACAAGCTAAGGGAAATAAATAAATTCACATTAAAGATATTAATAAGTCATATCGTTTACGGGGAAAACAAGCACGCAATCATAAGAATATTGTAATAAACCCAATTCAGTATCAACTAGTGTTAAAACATAATAAAGAGGAAATAAATCTAAATAAAATTAAAAAAGAATATTCTCCAAGAAAAAGTAAAACAAAAAGAGTGGAAGAAAATTCTGTATTAAATCCCCTAACTAATTCGGATTCACCTTCTGTTAAATCAAAAGGAGCTCGATTAGTTTCAGCTAATATAACTAATACAATTATAGGAAAAATAATAATAAACCTAGTTCAAGAAGATAAAAATATTATTAAATTTAAATTTTGAAAACAAAGTTGAAAAAAAAATAATAAAGGCAATATTAGAAGAAAAGATAAAATAACTTCATAAGAAATTATTTGAGCAGATGCTCGAATTCCCCCCATAAAAGAAAAAGTTCTTCCTCCCCCTCATCCAGCAATAAAAATAAGAAGTGCTCCTAATCTTCTTAAAAATAATAATAATAAAAAATTTTGTCTGATTCTTAAAGCTCCATTAATTAATGGTATTCAGACTAAAATTCTAATAAAAAAAAAAATAACAGGAGCACTTCTAATTATTATTTTTCTAAATCTTGTTAAAATAATCTGCTTACTAACCAATTTCAAGCCATCTCTAAAAGGTTGGGTTAAACCTAAAATTCCAACTAAATTTGGACCTTTTCGTAAATGAATATATCCTAAAACTTTACGTTCAACTAAAGTTAAAAAGGCTACCCTTAATAAGATGCCAATTACTATTACTAAATGTTTAATCATTTATGAAATCTTTAAATAATAGAAACTTCCTGGGGATCTTTAAATTGACAATTTAAAATTTTTTTGTTTAAAATAAAGTTTCTTTTTGTGTAATAGTATAAAATAAATTATGGAGAACCTAAGTTTCTCAGATATTAAAATTAATTTTCACAATTTAATGAGATCATGTAACTAATGAATGTTCTAAGTTTTCTCGCCAATAAACTCCAATTAGATATCTAAAAACAAAAGCTTGTAATGCTATAATTCCAGTTTCAAAAAGAAAAAATCCTCCTAAAAGAAAAATCCTTAAAAAAAAAAAATTTCTTTTTGTCACTATTATAATGAGAAAAAATGTAGATAAAACACTTATTAACAAGTGCCCCACCCAAATATTAACTCATAAACGAGCTGTTAATGTGATAGGTCGAAATAAATGTGTTAAAATTTCAATATTGGATAAAAGAAAAGATAATCTTGGAAATTTTATTTCACCAATTACAAATAAACTAAATTTTTCCTTACTCTGATGAATAAAAGGAGAATAAGATAATATTCAAAATCCAATAGCTATAATCAAAAGGGATAGGGATAATTTTCCCATAAAAGTTTGATTAATAAATATATTTAATCCTGACAAGTTTCTCATAATAACAAAAATAAATAATCTTTTTAAAGTAAAATTTATTAGATTTCCTCCTGTTCTTTCTTTGCCTAAAATAAGAGTTTCAACTTGTAAGTTTACTCAGCCTTGCAATCTTGTAAATCAAGACAACGACTTTTTTTGTCTTGGTGACGTAGGAAAAAAATTGAAAAAAAAAATAGTAAGAATTAAAAAAATAAATAAACCATCTAGACTAGCTGAAAAAAAAATAAATATCCTTCTTACAGTAATAATTATGAAAAACGAAACAAGTTTAAACTTAATCATTTGTTCAGCTAAGAAAACCACCAATCCAAGAAAAGCAGCCATCATGTAAATAAAAAAAAGTATAAGGATAAATGGAATTTCCAATATTCGTTTAAATCAGGGTTGAGATATTATATATCTTTTAAATTTAATCATAAACTGTGAAATTATCTTTTTAATAAAACAAACATAATAAGAAAGAGAAAATAATTTTCTATAACTTAAGCTCAAATTAAGTGCATTAATCTGCCACTTTCTTTTTTAAAGGAAGAACATATATAATTGTTTACTATAAAAATATCTAGAAATTAAAATTTATATAAAATTATAGGGAATAAATCATATAAAGAAAATTGCCTTTGGCATCAGGATATTTAGAAAAAATTTTTTAAACTTATATTTTCTTGAAACATAAAGATTAAGGGAGTTTATCCAAAAAAATAATAAATATTTTTTAAAAAACTTTCTGGGAATTAAAAATTTTCATTTTATGTTATAACTAGATAGTTTTTATTAAAAAAAAAAGAGGATTAGCTCTTTCTATGTAATAATGTACGTATTTATTTCTATAAATAGAAAAAACTATTATGAATAAACTTCTAATAATTCTTTAAGAAATAATAATTAAATAATGAGTCAAAACAAATTATAATTATAAAAAAAAAACTCAGCTAAAATAAAAGAAGACTGTTTAACAAATACATTGCCTTTAGAAAAAAAATTAAAGGTCGTTGCCTGCTCCATGATGTAAAAATTAAATAGACAAATAGGTTAAAGTAGCAAAATCATATGTTTCTTAATTAGATTCGAGTATGAAGGGCGTTACTTCTTTTGGCTATCTTTTTTATAAAATTAAAATTCATTTTAAAGTGAAAAATCTTTTAAACCGTTGAAAGACGAGAAGACCCTAGAAAGTTTAAATTAAAAAATAATTTAATTGGGGCAATTAAGAGTTATTGAGAAGAATTTTATTCTAAAGTTAACACTCTTTATAAAAAAATTTTATAAAATAGTAATGAGCCATAAAAGAATGGATATGAATATAACTTACTCTAGGGATAACAGCATTATTGAAAAAATATGATCAAAATGTTTTTTTAGTTTATGACCTCGATGTTGAATTTAAAAGAAAAAATGAGAAAAAAAATTTTTTTAAGGACTGTTCGTCCTAATTTTTAACATGATTTGAGTTAAAATCGGCGAAAGCTAGACTGGTTTCTATCTTCAAGGAAAATCATAATTTTTTTTTAGTACGAAAGGAATAAAAAAAGAAACTAAAGACTTAAAAAAAATCTAGTCTCACTAATATTCGGAGCTTTGAGAATCCTTTTTCCTTTTCAAATATTTTTTAATAGAAAAGGTAAGTTTCACCCCTTGCTAAAGAAATTTAAGCAAAAGGTAAATTCATCACACTGCTAAAAAACGATGAGTAACTTAAAAAAAATAGAGAAACAAAAGATGTGCCAGCAGTTGCGGTGATACCCCTTCTCTTACTTAAATTTTTCTCCAGAGATATTATATTAATATTATTGTCTTAAAATTGTTTTTATGAAAGCCTCTTTAATAAGAAATGGAAAAAAAAGAATTAAAGACATAATAAATAGCTCTAAAAATGGATTAAACAAACTTCCATTTGATACGGAATTATGTCCATCTAATTAAAGGAAGATAACAAAAATATTTGGCGGTTCTAAATATTTTTTTAGGGAAACTTGTCTTTTAAATGATAATACGCAAAAAATTGACTTTTTTTTACAGTTTCTATATTATTGTTTGAAGTTTTTTAAGAAAAAATTCTAATGCTTACAACCAAGCGAAAAAACAAATCAATATGGTGCCTAGAAAGAAGATAGGAGGAGTGATAAAATAACTATAATGATAGTTAATAAAACTTTCTGAAAAAAAAGAAATAAAAAGAACTTAAAAGTAATGAAATAAATATTATGATTTCATAAATAAGAAACTTAGAGTGCACATACTGCCCAACAATTCCATTTTTACTTGGAATAAGTTGCCACAAGGTTAATTTACGGAAATGTGAATTAAGAATTACCATCTTATTAGTCAGTTAATTAAAGCTACCAGGCTCATGACCTGGCGATACAAAAGTCTAATAAAAAACTAGTTTAATCTAAAACAAGAATATGTGGAATTCTAAATATTATAATCGTGTAATGTTTTTTATTATTATCTGAGATTCACATCTTTATAATCAAAATATAATATTTTATTTAAACTATCAAATATTATTTATCAGTTTTAATATATTATAATATGTTAAATTTCCACTTTAAAAATCTTTTAATAAAGAAACTGAAAATAAAACAGAGTAACTTTTTAAAAGCAATTTAACTTCTAATTAAAAAAGTGTAAAAGTATTACATTACTCTTAAAACAACTATTGTTTTTATTTTAAAGTGAAAAACTTACTTTGATATAGTAAAAATGTTTATTTAATAAACAAAACAAATGTGAAAAGACTAAAATATCTTTTCTATAGCTTCAATATAGTATTTTATTATAAATTATTTTCACTAAGTATATGGAGGATTATAGTTTATAGAAAAACATATTTTTTGCAAGAATAAAAATAACATTATGTTATAATTCTATCTTTATTAAAAAGTAAGAGAAATGTAATCATTTCTAAATCCTAAATTTAGTATAATATCTATTATATTATCTTACTACAGATATACTATTTTCATATTAGAGAAACTTGGAAAAGAAAATTCCATATATTTATTTATACTAAAATAGTGACATGGGAAAGAATAATTTATAAAAAAAAATTATCTAATTGCAGATTAGATTAAGAGAAATAGAATTCTCTTCTTTCTAACTTTATGTATTTAAGA